TACAAGAAAAATTCCTGCTGCTACCATGGTAGCAGCATGGATAAGAGCCGAAATAGGGGTAGGCCCTTCCATGGCATCGGGTAACCAGACATGAAGGGGAAATTGGGCAGATTTAGCAACTGCGCCGGAAAATAATAGGAAGGCACATAAAGTAACAAATAAAGGATTAACTTCATTATTATAAACCAAGTTTTTTAGTATTTCAAACAAATCCCGAAATTCAAAACTACCTGTTATCCAATAAAAACCTAAAATTCCTAATAATAACCCAAAATCTCCGACACGATTAGTTACAAACGCTTTTTGACAAGCATTCGCCGCACTGGGTCGGGTGAACCAAAAACCTATTAATAGATAAGAACACATTCCAACTAATTCCCAAAAAATATAAATTTGTATTAAATTCGAACTAGTAACTAATCCCAACATTGAAGTATTGGAAAAACTCATATAAGCAAAAAATCTCACATATCCCCGATCATGAGACATATAATTGTCACTATAAATAAGAACCATAATACCAACACTTGTGATTAATATTGACATAATAGAAGTAAGTGGATCAACCAAGTAGCCAAACTCTAAAGAAAAACCATTATTGATGGTCCAAGACCATACAGATTGATAGGCAGAATTGTTATTTAGTTGCTGAATAAAGAAATGGGCTGAAAAAAGCATAACTATACTTAATAATAAAACACTCGGAAAAGCCCACATACGGCGAAGATTTTTGGTTGCCGTTGGAAAAAGTAGAAGTCCTGCTCCTATTAACATAGGAACTGGAAGTGGAATGAACGGTATGATCCATGAATATTGATATGTATATTCCATAAAAAAAAATAAATAAAAAAAATTATCTTAATGTTTCTGATTCACCGGTTCTTATTTCTTTTCTTTTGAAAGCGATCGATTAATAAAAAAAATTAAGATATATAAAATAAAACTTAATATAATATAGAATTTTCCAGCCTTAATTATTCGGAATCTTTCCAAACTACTTCAACTATTTCAAATGAAGATGAAGAGTTAGGGTTAGTCAAATGATATGAACAAGTTACGAGTGAAAAATAAATATGTACTTTGTTTATTATTAAGTTTCTTATTAATATTGAATTGAATTGTTAATATGAAATTTAAATTTTTAAGTAAAATTTTATGAAGATAAAAACGAAAAATTGCATTTTCGGTCTAATTATTACGTATTTCTAATTATTACGTATTAAAATAATTTTTTTTATATCTATAGAGCAAGGATAAATAATGACAGCAAAAACAGTATTTTATACGAATAATAGGAACCATAACTTGAACTTGACCCATAAAACCTATTTCCCATAAAACAAAACCTATTTAGTGCAGTTGGGTTATTTTATTCCCAATCATTAACGAATTCATTTTAGAACTAATTGATTGTCTTCCATTACAAATAAAAGCTATTTGTAGGAAATGCTATCCCACACTTTTTTTATGTAAAATAAAAACGGAGGGGCCAATAAAACGGTTTTTAGAAAGTATTTTGTATATTTTAATCGATTAACTATTAGACTCATTCGAGTTTGAAAATTAAGTGTACTTTTTCTTCGAACTTGACCAATTTAATTAATATAATAGAAAAAGAAAAATTATTAAAGTTTTTTTAGGAGAGGTATTGGTTTTTTAAACCTTTCGATGTATTTTATTACATGTAAGAATGTAACATGACAAAAAAAGAAAGCAAACACGCAACCCCTTTGTTTGTATTTTTTTTTTTATTTTAATTTGATTTTATCAACTTCAATCTATTCTATTTGGCATAGTAGATCTTATTGTTCTTAGTAATATTTTAGACGATTTTTCCATAGACCTTGGGAGTGTAATTTAGAGAATAACTAGATAGAGATTATAGTAAAGAACAATTGATTTTGAACAATAGATGTCTTTCACATCCAACCGACGAACCTATTATCATTTTTTAATGGCAGTTCCAAAAAAGCGCACCTCTAGTTCAAAAAAACGTATTCGTAAAAATAGTTGGAAAAGGAAGGGGTATTGGGCAGCATTGAAAGCTTTTTCGTTAGCGAAATCTCTTTCTACCGGTAGCTCAAAAAGTTTTTTTTATGTGACAAATAAATAATAAACCAATAGACTAAATAATCTGGATCGGTCTAATTCGAAAAAGAGTCTAATTTTTGTTAGAATTTTATTTATATTTTTGTTAGAATTTTATTTATTTATAAGTTTTTTTTTCTAAACTTTAGAAGTTATCAAAATAATATAAATAATATAATAATAATAGTAAAATAATCTAAATTACTATTTTTTTTTTCATTTACATTTAATAAAACAAAATTATTTCCCTTCTCTAATGTTTTAACCTGATCAATAACAATATTAAATTGAATTTATTTTGTTTTTTTAGTAGAAATAAGAATTCGGTTGTCTACTGAATTTAAAAAATGAATGGTATTCTTTTGTTTGAAAAAAGAATAAACGCAAGCACAAGGTTTCACCTTTGGTTTTGGTATGCTTTATCATTTTCAAGATGGGGATTCTCACCTTCCCCATCGACTTGACTCGATAATCCATTTTTGTTTTTAGTTCTATCCATGGATTGAAGTCAAAATTATCTAGTTACAAACGTTCCGTTTTATTTTCAGGAGACTGTAGAGTAATAAACTACGAAACGAAAAATCCCGTTCCGTTGTTAGTTAAGTTAAAAAAACGGATACCCTAAAATGAAAATAATAATAAATAAATAATAAATAATAAACAAAACGATTTGAAACAAACTTTTAGTCATCAATTTGAATGTTTCCTAAAAAAATATGGAATTAACCGCCTCAATCTCGACGATTGAATAAAAATAGGTTATTATGATTTCGAATAAGCCGCTATGGTGAAATCGGTAGACACGCTGCTCTTAGGAAGCAGTGCTAGAGCATCTCGGTTCGAGTCCGAGTGGCGGCATGGCTTTTTCTAAAAGAGTAAGCCCTATAATGAATTCAATTCCCGATTTCAATTCCTATAATTGAGGCTCCTCGTTTTTAATAATTTTTATGATATTTTCAACTTTAGAGCGTATATTAACTCATATATCCTTTTCAATCATTTCAATTGTAATTACAATTCATTTGATAACTTTATTAGTCGATGAAATCGTAGGACTATATGATTCATCAGAAAAGGGGATGATAGCTACTTTTTTCTGCATAACGGGATTGTTAGTTACTCGTTGGATTTATTTTGGGCATTTACCATTAAGCGATTTATATGAATCATTAATTTTTCTTTCGTGGGGTTTTTCCATTATTCATATGATTCCGTATTTTAAAAAACAAAAAAACCATTTAAGCGCAATAACCGCGCCAAGTGCTATTTTTACCCAGGGTTTCGCTACTTCGGGTCTTTTAACTGAAATGCATCAATCCGCAATATTAGTACCTGCTCTCCAATCCCATTGGTTAATGATGCACGTAAGTATGATGGTATTGGGCTATGCAGCTCTTTTGTGTGGATCATTATTATCACTAGCTCTTCTAGTCATTACATTTCGAAAATTCATAAGGATTTTTAGTAAAAGCAATAATTTATTAACTGAGTTATTTTCCTTTGGTGAGATTCAATACGTGAATGAAAGAAACAATGTCTTACAAAACACTTCTTTGATTTCTTCTCAGAATTATTACAGGTATCAATTAATTCAACAATTGGATCGATGGAGTTATCGTATTATTAGTTTGGGGTTTATCCTTTTAACCATAGGTATTCTTTCGGGAGCAGTATGGGCTAATGAAGCATGGGGATCCTATTGGAATTGGGATCCAAAAGAGACTTGGGCATTTATTACTTGGACCGTATTTGCGATTTATTTACATATTCGAACAAATAAAAATTTTGAAAGTGTAAATTCTGCAATTGTGGCCTCAATGGGCTTTTTTATAATTTGGATATGCTATTTTGGAGTTAATCTATTAGGAATAGGGTTGCATAGTTATGGTTCATTTACATTACTATCTAATTGAATTGAATAAAGTACTTGACAACTAGAAGCATAGGACAGCCTACGTATATATATGAAAACCATCAAGAACCATTTGAATCATTCCATTTCCATTACTTGATTCAAATGGTTCTCGAAAATGTCAAAAATATCTGGTTATATGGTTATAATAGAATTCCAATTTTTTATTTAACTTAAGAGCAGAAAAATACTTTTTTTATTGTACAATGAACGATTTAAAAAATCATCGTATTTTATATTTTGGTTTATTCACAAAAACTATCTATAAAAATAATTCGATATAATAGCTTCGACCTTGTCAACTGATAATGCGAAAACGAAATCGGGATAAATACCAATACCTATTACAGGTAAAAGGATAGAAATCGAAACAAATAACTCTCGCGGTCCAGAATCAAAAAAATAAGAGTTTGGGGCATTAAAAAGCTTGTATCCATAGAACATCTGGCGTAACATAGATAATGAATAAATAGGAGTTAATATCATTCCAATTGCCATTACAAAAGTAATTAATACTTTTGTCATTAAAAGATATTTTTGGCTAGTAAGTATTCCAAAAAAAACTATCAATTCGGCAACAAAACCGCTCATGCCCGGTAATGCAAGCGAAGCCATTGATAAGATACTGAAAGTCGTGAATATTTTTGGAATTGCGATAGCCATTCCGCCCATTTCGTCGAGATAAACAAGTCGTATTCTATCATAACTCGTTCCGGCCAAGAAAAAAAGCGCAGCGCCAATAAATCCGTGAGAAATTATTTGTAAAACGGCCCCATTGAGCCCTGTATCGCTTATAGAACCAATTCCTATAATTATGAAACCCATATGAGATACAGAGGAATAGGCTATTCTTTTTTTTAAATTACGCTGACCGGGAGATGTTGAAGCTGCATAGATTATTTGAATTGTGCCTACTATCATCAACCAGGGAGAAAATATAGAATGGGCATGGGGTAATAATTCCATATTGATCCGAACCAATCCATACGCTCCCATTTTTAATAAGATTCCGGCTAAAAGCATACAAGTACTATAATGTGCCTCTCCATGGGTGTCTGGTAACCATGTGTGTAAGGGTATGATCGGTGATTTGACAGCAAAAGCAATAAGAAATCCAATATAGAATATTATTTCTAGTGCTACAGGATACGATTGATTAGCTGATGTTTCAAAATTTAATGTCGGCTCATTGGAACCATATAAACCAATACCTAGAACTCCCATTAATAAAAAAATGGAACCTCCGGCAGTGTACAAAATAAATTTTGTAGCTGAATACAAACGTTTCTTTCCCCCCCACATCGATAGAAGTAGATAAACGGGAATTAATTCTAACTCCCACATGATGAAAAAAAGTAAAAGGTCTTGAGAAGAAAAGGGTCCTATTTGACCGCTATACATTGCTAACATTAGGAAATGGAATAGTCGGGAATCTCGAGTAACGGGCCAAGCCGCTAAAGTAGCTAAAGTTGTGATAAATCCTGTCAGTAAAATGGGTCCTATAGAAATTCCATCTATTCCCAACCTCCAGTAAAAATCAAAAAAATTGATCCATTTATAATTCTCCGTTAGTTGCATTAACGGATCATCCAATTGGAAACGATAACCGAATGCATAGGTTGTTAGAAGGAGTTCGAGTATACATATACATATAGTATACCACTTTATTACCTTATTTCCTCTATGAGGAAGAAAGAAAATTAAGGAACCCGCGGATATTGGCAAAACTACAATTAGCGTTAACCAAGGAAAATTATTCATGGTAAAAACAAAATAAACTTGGACCAGAAAAACCCGTGCTCGAAATAAATATATTTTGAGCGCGGGTTTTTGTCGGTAAGGGTAAAAAAATCAAATGTATTCGAGTAGGGTTTTGTGGAACGTATTAATAAGCTAGACCCATACTTCGAGTTGTTTCATGCCATAAATAAACGCGAACACTCAAGAAATCCGTTGGGCAGGCAGATTCACATCTCTTACAACCAACACAGTCCTCTGTTCTTGGAGCAGAAGCTATTTGCTTAGCTTTACATCCGTCCCAAGGTATCATTTCTAATACATCGGTTGGGCAGGCTCGCACACATTGAGTACACCCTATACACGTATCATAAATCTTTACTGAATGTGACATTGAATCTATAAATTTTTGAACGTCAGAAATTTTCGATCTAGTAAACTTGTAAATGACTCATATATTTAGACACCAGATGAATCAATAATTTACCAGAAATTTTGAAACAATCTACTTCTGGATCGACTCATGCGATAGAGCCAAGATACTTTGATTTCTTACATTTTCGAAAACATGGATTAGATTTAATGTATGGTCATTTAATTCGAATTTATGAATATTAAAATTTCAATGATTAATACAATACTACTTATTCAACAAATTCGATTGATTGATACGAGTTGATTTTCTGTTACGATAAATTGACGAAACAATAGCCGGTCCAATAGCTGCTTCAGCGGCGGCAATAGCTATAACAAAAATTGAGAAAACATTTCCTTTTAATTGCCGACTATCAAAAAAATCAGAAAATGTTACGAAATTTATATTAACCGCATTCAGTATAAGTTCAAGACACATAAGGGCTCTAACCATATTTCGGCTCGTGATCAATCCATAGATACCGATAGAAAATAAGTAGGCACTCAAAACAAGTACATGCTCGAGCATCATTGACTAACTCCTTATCAATTTTGATTCATTTCAATATGAACTGAACAACAATTCAACAGATTCAATTGACTAGAATATAAAGTCCGGAACAAAAGAATATATTGTATTGGTAATAGATTAAATAAAAGAATTTCTATTTTGGATTTTAGACATAACCAATACCGATTTAAAAATTGAAGATAAAAAAATGTAATAACACAGAACAGAATTGAATTTGGATTACTGTTGCTAATTCTAGAGATTTCTTACTGGCGCGCTACGGCAATTGCGCCTATCAAAGCGACTAAAAGAATTATCGAAATGAATTCAAATGGAAGAAAAAAATCTGTTGATAAATGAATTCCAATTTGTTGACTATTACTTATCAAATCTTGCTCTATAATCTGGTTTGATCTTGTAGTCCAAATAATCCCGTACCATGACGTATCTGTAATAGTAACCATTAGTAAAAAAAAAATACTTGTACAAACAGGCAAAGTAAACCCGTCCCCAACAGTCCAAAGATTAAAATCTTTGTAATATTCTGAACCATTCATGAACATCACAGCAAATACAATTAAAACATTTATAGCTCCCACGTAAATAAGAAGTTGTGCAGCAGCTACAAAATAGGAGTTTAATAGAATATAGAATAAGGATATACAAACAAGAACCAGTCCCAATGAAAAGGCGGAATAAATGGGGTTGGTAAATAATACCACACCTATACCTCCTAGTATAAGACCCGATCCCAGAAAGACTAAAAGAAAATCATGTATTGGTCCAGGCAAATCCATTATATGTAAAATAAGAGATAAATAAATCAAAATGTTTTTCATGACCTTATTGAGACCCGACCAGAAATTTTTTTCTAATTTTTGAGAAATTCCTAATTAAATCCTAAGGGATATGACTAAATGTAGGTACAATTATTGGGCTAATTTTATTCTTTATCTGAAGGAGTAGTTCTAATCCGAAACTTTAGATTTCGAAATATATACAGATATATTAATTAATAGATTATAGATTAATAGATTTTCAATCCAAATTAAGACTTGGTTCTTACCAACCAATCAATACTTGGAATTTGTAGTTATTGACCAAACAAAACGAAAGAACCCCTAATTTCTTTAAATTAGATCAAAACCGAACCTTAGTATTGTTAAAGTAATTGGAAATTATTCTTTAATTAAGAGATTTACTTATTTTTTATTTGAGGCGAATTAAAAATTGTTCTAATTGTATAATCGTCAATTACTGACATTGGTAAACGACCCAAAGAAATTTGATTATAATTTAATTCGTGACGATCATAAGTAGAAAGTTCATATTCTTCAGTCATTGATAAACAATTTGTTGGACAATACTCAACACAATTACCACAAAATATACAGATTCCGAAATCAATACTGTAATTAAGTAATCGTTTCTTGCGAATATCCGTTTCCAATTTCCAATCAACAACGGGTAGATCTATAGGACATACGCGAACACATACTTCACAAGCAATACATTTATCAAATTCAAAATGAATTCGACCACGGAAACGCTCCGCGGTGATTAACTTTTCATAAGGATATTGAATAGTTACGGGTAAACGATTTGCGTGGGATAAAGTAATCATGAAACTTTGACCAATGTACCTTGCAGCCCGTACTGTTTGTTGACCATAATTCATGAACCCAGTTACCATAGAAAACATATCGTGAATATATATGAATAATTTTATGTTTGTTTATTTCTCTTGGTTGAGACAAGTTGTGAATATAGAATATTCCTTTACAGCGAAAAGAGTTGGGAAGAAGTTGTTAATAATAGATTACCGAGCGAGATAGGTAAAAGAAATTTCCATCCAAGATTTAAGAGTTGGTCCATTCTTAGCCTCGGCAAAGTCCATCTTGTTGTGATAGGAATGAACAAGAACAAATAAGTTTTAGCTAATGTAATAAAGATACCAATTGTCGCTCCAAAGACTCCACCCATTTTATTTATTTCAAAAAACTCAGAAACATATATGTCCGGAATAGAGATATTCCAACCTCCCAAGTAAAGAACTGTTACAAATAATGAAGAAACTAATAGGTTTAGATAGGAAGCAACATAAAATAAACCGAATTTGATACCCGAGTATTCGGTTTGATAACCTGCTACTAATTCTTCTTCTGCTTCTGGTAAATCAAAAGGTAATCTCTCACATTCTGCTAGGGAAGAGATGAGAAAAATGATAAACCCTATAGGCTGACGCCACAAATTCCACCCCCCCAAACCGTATTTTGATTGCGCCTCAACTATATCAATTGTACTTGAACTGTTAGATAATCATAGTCGGTGATACCATCACTGTTACCATCGCTATTACAGAACCGTACATGAGATTTTCACCTCATACGGCTCCTTGAAGGCCATAAATAAATCTAAGGGCCGGGTAAGTTTTATTTTGATTTTATCTTGATATGTTTGTAGGATGAATAAGATCAAACTTTATTGGACGGTCCAAAATTAGACCAATTGAATTCTGTCTGTTATAATTATTTAGTTTTTTATTTAATTAATTATTATTTTAATAATTAAATAAAAAAAAAACACACAAAGTACTTCTGAATTGATCTCACCCCTTCTTTAATAATTTTAATTCTTCTTTGTTGAGTAATAACTTAATTCTTCAATAAAATACTTCTTGTAGAAATATCAATAACCCGTCTTTTTCACTTAAAAAAAATTCCATATTAATTCATGAATTATGATACAAATTCTATATATATGAATATGGAAAAAGATCAAAAAGATTTTTTTTTATTGGAATTGGGTTTCTTTCTCTCTTTTTTTTTTCGTTCCTATTCTTCTTTCTATTTTTGAGAAAAAGAGGGCTTACAAAATAAAGGAAAGGGTTTTTTCGTTCCCAATAGTTATGTATTTAATCGGTGGATAGGAGCATACTCTGGATTGGAATCGTGCCTTGGGGAGTACTGCCTAATAATTTCTACCAACTTTAAGCCCCAATTAGTATTCTTTGTTTGTATATTATGTCAAAATGTTCTTTTGGATAATTTACATAATCTCCATTTCCATTACAAATCCGTTACATATCTTGGTGTTTCTAACCATCCACACGTTTTTGTTCAACCCCCCGTTATGATAATACGTGTATGGTAATACATACAAATGATAGTGAAAACTCAATACGGTGGATCTTTTGAGCCCGCTTCAAGTCAGGATGACTAATCAACCAATCTTGGGGTAAACGGTTTCTTATGTTTATTTCCGCTTAACTCTTTAACTCTTATACATGGAAAATGAGACTCAATATTTTTACTGCGAATTTATATATTCTAAATTATCTTATTTATACTTATTTATATATTTATATATAAGCTGTTTTCTTTCACTCATATAACTATTTGATTTAATTCTTCAATCCGAAATCCGAATAATTAATAAAAAAAAATGAAGATATCTACTCTACTCAATTCATTCCACCACATTTCCTATAAAGAAAGAATAAAGAAAAGTTTATGTCTATATATCAACGAATCGCACGTAGAGATATGGATAACACACATAAAGTTAATGGTATTTCATAACTAATCGATTGAGCAGCAGCTCGTAGACCACCTAAAAAGGAATATTTATTATTTGACCCGTATCCTGACATAAGAAGTCCAATGGGAGCAATACTTGAAATGGCAATCCATAAAAAAACACCAATATTGAGATCCGCTAAAACAAGGCGATAACCAAACGGAACTACTAAATAGCTTACTAAAATTGATATAACTGCTATGGATGGACCGATACTGAATAAACGAGTATCCCCTCTAGATGGAAAAAGATTTTCTTTGAAAAGAAGTTTTGTCCCATCTGCTAGAGCTTGAAGAACTCCCAAAGGGCCGGCGTATTCAGGTCCAATACGTTGTTGTATTCCCGCGGATATTTCTCTTTCTAACCATACAATTACCAGTACGCCTATTGTGATTCCCAATACAAGAGTCAAAATAGGAATAAATAACCATATAATTCCATAGACCTCTTTTAAAAATTCCAATCTAGAAAAAGAATCGATATCTTGTACTTTTGGTGTATCAATTATCATTTCAACGATCAACTTCTCCCATAATGATATCTATACTACCTAGTATTGTCATAATATCAGCCAATTTCATTCTTTTAACTAACTGAGGAAGAATTTGCAAATTAATAAAACCCGGCGGTCGAATTTTCCATCTCCAAGGAAAACCACTCCGATCCCCTATCAGAAAAATCCCCAACTCTCCTTTTGGGGCTTCGACTCTCACATAAAGTTCTTGTTTCGGCAATTCAAATGTAGGAGAAGGTTTTTTACTAATAAAGCGATATTCAAAATCATTCCATTCTGGATTCCCTTCTCTATCAAAGTATCGGATTTCTAAATTCTCATATGGTCCCCCCGGAATTCCTTCGAGAGCCTGTTGAATAATTTTTATGGATTCTACCATTTCACCAATTCGGACTAGATAACGAGCCAATGAATCTCCTTCTTTTTGCCACTGTACTTCCCAATCAAATTCGTCGTAACACTCATACTGATCAACTTTACGAAGATCCCATTGTATTCCGGACGCTCGCAGCATTGGTCCCGATAAACCCCAATTTATTACTTCCTCTCGACCAATAATGCCTACCCCCTCGACTCGTTCTAAAAAAATTGGATTGCGTGTAATAAGTTGTTGATATTCAGCAACCCTTGTTAAAAAATAATTGCAGAAATCCAAACATTTATCTATCCAGCCATGAGGTAGATCAGCCGCTACTCCCCCGATCCTAAAATAATTATGCATCATTCTCATACCGGTGGCAGCTTCGAATAGATCATATACTAATTCTCTTTCTCTGAAAATATAGAAAAAAGGAGTCTGTGCACCAATATCCGCCATAAAAGGACCGAGCCATAACAGATGAGAAGCTATACGACTCAACTCCAACATAATTATTCTGATATAGCTGGCTCTTTTAGGTACTTGAATATTTCCCAGCTGTTCCGGCCCATTTACCGTTATTGCTTCTGTGAACATAGTAGCTAAATAATCCCAACGTGTTACATAAGGCAAATATTGTATAATTGTTCGGTTTTCCGCAATTTTTTCCATCCCTCGGTGTAAATAACCCAATATTGGTTCACAGTCAATAACATCTTCACCATCTAGAGTAATGATAAGTCGAAGAACACCATGCATTGATGGATGGTGGGGACCCATATTGACTACCATGAGGTCTTTTCTTGTAGCTGGTATATTCATAGGTTTTTCCTTAATTCATTCTTTCATGAATTTCTGAAAACGAAAAAAAGTTCATTCAAATTCAAGATCTAATAAATCAAATAATTCAAAATGCCTCTTCAAATTAACGAGTTTTTAATTCCCGAATATCCAACCGATTAATTAATTCTTTATAACCCATTTTATTTTTCTTTGACAAATAAGATAGCAGTCGTTGGCGTTTTCCCAGAATTTTACGTAGACCTCTCTGAGATAAATAGTCTTTTTTGTGTAATTGTAAATGTGAAGTAAGTCTTCGTATCCTATTGGTGAAACTAAATATTTGAAATTCAACAGATCCCCAGTTTTCTTCTTTTTCTTCTTGTGAAATAACTGAGATGAATGAATTTTTTACCATAAAATGAAACCCCCTCTTTTTTTAAGATATTTTTGTTGATAGATATATTTATTGATCAGTAATAATAATGTCACTCGTTTTAGTTTGGTATAGACAATAATCTGAATTTCGTTATAAATTTCGGATTTTTTTAAATCAAATTGAATCAATCCGATTTTAATTTTAAAATTCGATTTGAAAAGGTATACAAAAGGGTGGTTGTTTTCTGCACTCCCAAAAGATAAAAACTTAGTCCTACAATCAGAAGGTTTTATTGATTCATTTCTAGATCGAATTGATAGGTCATTGAATTAGTATCATGTATCAGAATGGAATGTAAGACAATGGATGTGTGCACCTCTTTGTCGTCATAGACCCGCTGTGATATGGGATGGGAAATATAGCAAAAATGGACTAGTAATAAATTTTCAATCGCGGATACATATGTATCCTTACCATACCGAAACGACTGCCGTTATTGGTATCAAACCAATACCGATTCATACAAGCTAAATCTTCTAATCGATAATTGGGCCAAAGAAATAACTTTAATTTAATAAGTTTTTTTTTTAATCCTTTGCTTTTATCCAAACCCTGGCCGTTTACCTTATTCCCATTCCCCAATGCTGAATTTTTATGCATATCATTTCTATTCCTAGAATTGAAACAAATTAGAATTCTAAATTCTCTCCGAAGTCTGGGTGATAAAAGATTTTCAGGAACAAACAAATCATAATTATTTTTATCTCTATTTCCAGTCATCTTTTGATATTTGGTAATGACTTTATCAGAATTCTTATCATCAGAATTCTTATCAACATGGTTTTTTTCTCGGTATTTTTGATTAATTTGGTGTTTACTTTGATGAACCAATGAAATACCAATGGTTTGATACATAATAAATTGTCCATCATTTTTTATAGATAGACGAATCGGTTCAATAATAAAAATTCCTCTTTTGATCAATTCTGTAAGAGTTAAATTTTTCTGAATCATCAGAATATCCAGACTCATTTCTCCCCTTTGAATAGAGGATATAGTTATTTCTCTTGGATTTATCAGTCTAAGCAGGAGACAATATACTTTGATGTTATTGATTATTTTTTTATTTAAAATATCATCCCATCGCAATTGAAAATGCAAATACCTTTTTAGCAAGAAATAAAACTCCGCTTTTGTATTGTTCTTGTATTGCTTTTTATTTTTATGTTTTTTCATGTCCGAGCCCATATAATCTTCTTCAACATCTTTTTCTTGGTTTGAAAGAGCGGATTCAAGGTTTGCTTGGTCCGCAGATTCTTTTTGACCTTTATTTCGTTTTTTTAATTCAAGAGATTTTTTTTCATTGGAGGATATAAAAGGATCTCTTTTTTTATTTCCAGCGATGCTTTTGTTTTCAATATCGGTAGCGTTTTCATTTATATTAGAATCTAAAAGAAGTAATTTTATTGGTATAACCCACGGTTTAGTTTTATACAAATTATAAAGTATCAAAAATTCTGGGAAGAACCAATGTTCAAGATTTGATATGGGACGATTTAATATTTCTTCATTCATTCCCATCCAATCCAAAAACCCTTTTTGATTGGATAGGTTGATTTCTTGATCTTGATGAATCGTGAGGTAAAAAGGATCTTTCTTTTTTATTTTATCAATTATTTGATAATTATTAAGCTTAGCCTTAGTAGATTTTTTATTACTGTCAGTATCAATATTGATCCAGGCTTCGATATCGACTTTCTTTCTAAGACAAAAATGGATAATTCTCCAATCAAAATATTTTCTATCCATATTTTTCTCCATATCTCTAATATCATCTTGTACTAGATCATTATTGATAGGGATAATAGGAATACCTTCCATCATATTAAATAATTTTCCTTTATGTGTGTTGGAATTCGAAAAAACTTCTTGGTTATTTTTTACATGAAATGGCGATTCATAAATTGAAGAGTACTTCGTATCTTCAGAATTAATAGATTTATATGCTAACCGATCATATCTATATTGTTTTTTAAAACTCTCCTTTTGATTTAGTAATGAAGCCTTTTCCAAATTTTTTTGTTTTTCGTAGTGAATAAATTTCATTTTTTTAGATGAATTGCATAAATCCTTATTTTGATTCATACAGTGTTGATTGAATCTATTTCGCCATTTTTGTGTTACTAGTCTAGACCATCTAATCTGAGATATATCATATTGATAATGATTCCTTAACCAATTTGTCCATTGATTCATTCCAGACTTCTGACGATTCTTATGTTTTAATTGAGAATGAAACAATTCTTGTGTTCCAACAAAAGAATCCTTTATTTCATTTTTAATAAAAAGGGCTGCTCCATTATATTGAAAGACAGATTTTAACTTATATAAATAGAAATTAATAAATTGGGTTTGTGAGAGTTTGTAAAATACATAGGCTTGTGAAAAGTAGGATAAGTCACAAAAATTATTTGCATTCTTATTACTAATATTAGTATTATAAAGTGCCTTTTTTAGAGTCGAAATAAAGTGAATTAAACTTTGATTTGTTTTATCAATTTTTTCTTGAGTTGTTTCATTATTGGTAATGTATTTATTAATAATTTTTTTTATTGATTCAAGAAATGGTTGTGTATTGATCCTAGGAATATTAATGATCCACAGAAAGATATCTATGTATACTCTTTCAATGAAAATTTTTAAAAAATAATGTGATTTGCGGATTAAT